AGTATGCCGTTCGCGATACATAAAATACTCAGCCAGGGCTGCTCCCGTATAAGGGGCGAGGTATTGTAATGTAGCAGGTGAATCCGCCATTTCAGCTACTACAATAGTGTATTCCATGGCCCCCTCTTCATGGAAAGTAGTTACTACTTGAGCCACGGAGGATGCTCTTTGACCGATAGCTACATAAACACATATTACATCTTGCCCTTTTTGATTGAGAATTGTATCTGTGGCTACTGCTGTTTTGCCAGTCTGTCTGTCCCCAATAATTAACTCTCGCTGACCGCGCCCTATGGGGATCATCGAATCGATAGCAATAAGCCCTGTTTGAAGGGGTTCATATACGGAACGCCTGGAAATTATACCCGGAGCAGGAGATTCAATTAAGCGAGATTCCGAAGCTACAATTTCGCCTCTCCCATCAATAGGTTTAGCCAGAGCATTTATAACACGACCCAAGTAAGCCTCGCTCACGGGTATCTGAGCAATTCTTCCTGTTGCTTTTACAAAACTTCCCTCTTGTATCATCAACCCATCGCCCATTAATACAATCCCAACATTTTTGGATTCCAAATTCAGAGCAATACCCCTAGTCCCTTCTGCAAATTCGACTAATTCACCTGACATTATTCCACCAAGACCTATAATACGAGCAATCCCATCCCCCACTTGAATTACGCGACCGATATTCTCAATCCCTACTTTCCTATTATATTGTTCAATACGTTCGCGGAGAATTTTATGAATTTCGTCGACTCGAAGGGTTGCCATTAGTGTTTCTTGACTCTTTTTTTCGGAAGCAAGGGGAAAAATAATGCCTAAATTCTAAACGAAAGTAGAAGTTCAAGGTCTAATTAATTTAATTATTTCTTCGATTCTATGGCCCCTAGAATGCCAATATTAGCACGAATCGTACGGAAATGTAACTCGGTATTCAAACAACTATTCAGAGTTCCTAGAGCTCCTTGTACGGCCTGTTGGAAAACCCGTTGTCGGACCTGATTCATCGCCCTTTGTTTTTCAAAATAAAGGATTTCATTTTTAGACTTTTCTAATTGTTCCAAACTAATAGAAGTAGCATTAATCAAATTTGCTTTTTCTCGTTCTATCTCAGAGTATCCATTCATTCGATACTCATCCGCTTCTAGTTCGACTTTCTGTAATCGAACCCGAGCTTTTTCGAGCTGCTCAATGGTCCCTCTACGCAATTCTTCCGAATTTCGAATAGTACTCAAGATTCTCTGTTTTCGATTATCTAATAAATCTTTTAATGAAAGTAGATTATCTTGCTATTAAGTTTACAATTTTTATGATCTCTTCCCGAACCAAACATGAATCTTTCGATTCATTTGGCTCTCACGCTCCTTTTTTTTCTTTTTTTGCTATGGCTATTTCCATATCTTTTTTTTTATGTAATGAGCCTATCCTCTATCTTCTCTTTTCTGTTTATATTTCAATATACCGAAACCCATATTAAGAATATAAGACTAGATAAATATTAAGAGGACTCTTCCGCCTAGATAAAAATCTATCATGGTCAGCAAAGTTGTTTCTTTATTTGTATTTGCCCTTTAGTTAATAATTTCAATTTCATTAAGAAAAACTAACTAAATAAATGGAAAATGAAAATTGATAGAATTCTTTTTTTTTCTTCAAATCCAAAAAATTTCTCTTTTTTTTATTTTATACATAGGTCGTCGATTCGGCATTGGATAAAAAAGGGCAGGGTGCCCTTCTAGTAAATAGTTCAAACCATTTTATCGATATGAGTGTTTTATATCAGATAAATTCTACATTAGCTATTTCCCGTTTAAAGCATTTCGGTACTAATACTAATATAGTTGTAGAAAGAGTACCCCTTTTTGCCTGGACTTCAAGCAGTTTAGCTTTAACCGTGTTAATGGTCTCACATTATTGGTCTATAGAGAATCAAAGTTGATTTACCAATGAGTCGCGAAATGCTATGGTTCTTCCATATGATTTCTGAATTTATTCAGAAGTAATTCGTCGAGATCGTGCACCTTTTTCTTATTTATCCAAAAAATACTAAAAAATATTTTAAAGTGCAGCCGGATAGATCCAATCTATTCTTGAAATAGACAACTCGCACACACTCCCTTTCCAAAAAAAATCAATACACCAACCACTACAGTTAGATTTATTAGATTTGTTGCTAAAATATCGGTATTAAGCCCGAAACTCCCAGCGGATGGCCAGTGAGCTAAAAAAACGAAAGAATGGGTTACATTTTTCATATGCTCTCCTCTTATAGATAGGACGAACAAAGAGCAAAGTTTTTGATCACTTACTTCGCTCGCCCTTTTTTGATCGGTTTTTTTAATGTAATTTTTTTTAATGCAAATAGATTCAATCTAATAATTTCTTTTAGATTAAGTCTTAGGTCTCGTTTGACCTGTGAAAGACTCCTTTGTTGAAATGTTCCAAAAATTCCTAAAATAAAAGGAAAAAGACTTTCCACTGTCCTAAACTAAGGACGGGAAGGAAGAAGGCGAGCATATCCTCTAAATTGATCATCCTCAAATCAGCCCTTCCTGGGGTGGGGTATTGTCTGTCCCGATAAATAGGTAATTCCAGGAGTAATAAATAGGAGTAAAGTATTGATATAATTGGAATTGCAGAAGCAAATACCAATTTACTAAAAAAAGAAAAAAGTATCTAATCTAAAGGACTCATTTTCTTTTTTAGGATTAAACAAAAGGGTTCGCAAATAAAAGCGCTAGTGCCACAACTAGTCCATAAATTGTTAAAGCTTCCATAAAAGCTAGACTAAGCAATAAAGTACCTCGTATTTTACCTTCTGCTTCTGGCTGTCTCGCAATACCTTCTACAGCTTGTCCTGCAGCAGTACCTTGACCAACTCCAGGCCCAATAGAAGCAAGCCCTACGGCCAATCCAGCAGCAATAACGGAAGCAGCAGCAATTAGTGGATTCATGGTGAGTTCCTCGTGTCAAAAAAAAAAGAAATGGTTAAGGATACAATCAACCAAGAAATTCTTACTTCTAAGCTCTATTGGGGAGAAGTAACTAAAAAGTACAAATTGAAATGATAATCTGAATTGTCCGAACTACTTCGAGATCTCATTTTTAGTTTCTAATCATTAGAGGTTTGTGTAAATCCATATGATTCTCATTATTCTATTTCTCTTTCTTTCCAACCAACCACTCTTTCATTCCATTCTTCTTTCTTTACTCTTCGATATCCTTGAGTTCCTATTTTTTCCCCTATCATCTAATCCATAATAAAAGACGAAATAGAGGAAGAACCCCTATTGAAATCGACCTAATCCAAATCCAATAGGAATTAAATCAAGATATACAATTGATAACAATATGCTGCATAGAACTGGATATGGAATCCAATTCCATATAGAGGGAATTCGATATATCGGATTAGATAATGAATCTAACTTAGGAATATATAATATCCCATATACATTTGTTTCTTCCATTTTGCGTATTTTCTCATTTTCTATTGATGAATCGGATTCTAAAATCATTCCTTAAAAACCCGCACAAAAGATGACTGGACTTATAGACATTAAGGATATAGATCTAGCCTGACTCCGCCCCCCTTAATGCATATATACTTTGACAATTCCGTAATATAGTCTATTCTCTCTCCTACAACTCTAGGTTGTATATTCATACGCATTTCTAACTATTTAGTTTTCCAACCAAGCGGATTATCTGGAACCATGCATGAATTGAGCTAAGCTAAAAAAAAAGACTATTTTGAAAACTAGTCAATTCAATGATGACCTTCCATGGATTCACCTATATAGGCTGCGGCTAACGTTGCAAAAATAAGAGCTTGAATACCGCTTGTAAATAATCCAAGAAACATGACCGGTATAGGGACTACTAAGGGGACTAAAGAAACAAGAACAACAACGACTAATTCATCCGCCAATATATTCCCGAAAAGTCGAAAACTAAGCGATAATGGTTTTGTGAAATCTTCTAGGATGTTAATTGGTAAAAGAATTGGAGTTGGTTTAATATATTTCTCGAAATAACTCAATCCTTTTTTGCTAAGACCCGCATAAAAATATGCCGCTGATGTGAGTAAAGCTAAAGCAACAGTAGTATTTATATCATTCGTGGGTGCTGCTAATTCCCCATGGGGTAACTGTATAATTTTCCAAGGTAAAAGAGCACCCGACCAATTCGAAACAAAAATAAAAAGGAACATAGTTCCAATAAAGGGAACCCAGGGACCATATTCTTCTCCAATCTGAGTTTTGCTCAAGTCTCGAATAAACTCAAGCACATATTCGAAGAAATTCTGACCGTCGGTCGGGATGGTTTGTGGATTCCGAACAGCTATGATAACTGAACCTAGCAAGATAGTAATTACGACCCAAGAAGTGATGAGTACTTGGGCATGAATTTGGAAACCTCCTATTTGCCAATAGAAGTGTTGGCCTACTTCTACACCCGATATATCATATAACCCCTTGAGTGTTTTAACGGAACATGGTATAATATTCATATTGTCCTCTGATAAAAATTGAACTTCAAAAAAGGAATTCTTTTGATTCAACCATCTCTTTCTCAACTCAGCAACTTGAAGTATTAATCTTATATTTAGGATACCAAGAAATCACATCAGATGATAATATATATCAATACCCTCTAATATATATCAATATTCCCCTTCTTTTATCTATGCAAAACAAAAAAGAATAGTAAGTGATCCCATAAATCTACGCAGTTACCCAAGAATGAACTATTCTTCTTAATCAACGATTTCTTATATAGAGAGAACGGCCCTCACAAATTGCAAATACTAATTTGTTAAGAATCAATCGAATTGAAGTCATAGTGTCATCGTTGGCTGGAATCGATATATTTGCGAGATCTGGGTCACAATTTGTATCGACTAAAGAAATAGTAGGAATCCCCAAAATGGCACATTCCCGAAGAGCTATATACTCTTTTTGCTGATCAAGGACGATCACAATGTCCGGCAACCTCGTCATATATTTGATCCCGCCGAGATATCTTTGCAAGGTAGATAATTTTCTCTTCAAGATTGCCACATCTCTTTTTGGGAGATGGTGGAATTTTCCCATCTTTTCTTCTGCTCTTAAGTCTCTAAATTGAGAAAGTCTAGTTTTCGTAATCGACCAATTCGTTAACATACCACTGAACCACTTTTTATTAACATAATGACAACGAGCCCTTATTGCAGCTGATGCTACTAAATCCGCTGCTCTTTTTTTGGTACCAACAATTAAAAAGCTTTTTCCCTGACTTGCTGCATCAAAAACTAAATCACAAGCTTCTGATAAAAAACGAGCCGTTCTAGCGAGATTTGTAATATGAGTACCTTTACGCTTTGCCGAGATGTAAGGGGCCATTTTAGGATTCCATTTCTTAATACCATGACCAAAATGAACTCCCGCTTCTATCATCTCTTTCAAATTGATGTTCCAATATCTTCTTGTCATTTTTTCCACACTTCCTTTTGATTTTTTCTTTTTTTTTCATCCTACCATTCCATTACGGAATTTATTTCTTTTTTTTTTTTGAAAATTAAGAAAGAGCCGAAATAGCTTGAAATAAATAATAATTGTTCCGATGTAACCTTCCACTGAGAATTGGCTATTGATACATGGTATAAACGTAACCTTAATGAATTAACTGACTTCTTTTACTTATTAAAATAAAATAAAAATCTAAAATCTGACCTGTTAGTGTTCTAAGGTCAAAAGTCTAGTTTAAATAAAAAAATCTGCTTTATGTATCCTTAAATCGTATAAATGGGGGTTCTGATGTCTCATAGAAATTGTTTGTTACATCAGAATCAGAAGAAACTAATTCTGTATGGAGAAACAAAATATCTCTCATTTCCGACGCGAATAGATTTTTTTTTTGAATTTCGAAATAAAGGTTCTTGTCTTGTGGGGAATGATGCACAAATTTTTTGAATCCGGTACCAACAGGTATAATCCCCCCCAGAACTACGTTTTCTTTCAGGCCTTTCAACCAATCAATACGACCTCGTAGGGCAGCTTTTGCTAAAACTCGAGCAGTTTCTTGAAAACTTGCTTCAGATATGAAACTTTGGGTATTCAGGGAAGCCCTTGTTATTCCCAATAAGATTGCCCGATAATAGACCGATTCATCCAAAGCTCGTCCTGCTCGTTCTGCTCGTAATAGTCCGATTAATTCCCCAGGTGAAAAAACATTAGACATTCCATCTTCGGAAACCCGCACTTTTGATGTTACTTGGCGTATAATAATCTCTATATGTCTATTATGGATCTGTACCCCTTGGGATCGATAAACCTTTTGGATCTTATTAACCAAAGAGATACGACTTTGGGCTATGGTTAGCTCAGCTCCAATCAAGAATCCCCAGGGGACCCCAAGAATTCTTGGTATACGCTCATTCCAATCCTCAATTCTCCTTTCGAGATTCGGCGATAGTGAATCAATTGAACGCGCTTCAAAGATTTGTTCTACTTTTGGAAGACCTTGCGTTATGTCACTAGATCTCGATTTTTCATATATAAACGTAACTAACCTATCTCCTTTGTAAAGGATTTCTCCATAATGACCATGAACAGTTGCTCCTGTAGTGGCCAAATAAGGCTTAGCTGCTCTTATAACAAAGGAATCAATATTAACAATGAAAATTTGACCAGATTTTTTTATGTGCGATTTAAATAGACATACATTTTCGCAAATAAATTGTCCAAGGTGAATTATTGCCGATGTCTCCTCCCAAGAATCATGATGGAGAAAGTGCCAATTCAAATGGAATGGATCCAACATGATGTTACTATCGAAATTCGAAATCCTTTGATTTTCATCTATTAAAGAGTATTTAAGCCCTTGAAGTACTTGGAGGGTTTGTTTCAAATTGTCAAGGAACAAATATTTTTTTAACAGGATCTGATTATGCGTTAGTAAATAGTAAGATGAAGAAAAATTCGATATACTAGGTACAATAGCGGCTAAGGGCCCAAAAATATCTCGAATAGGAATTCTAGGATTCGATTCTTTTACCGCATTGGGATATTTCGAATTCTTGAATAAACCAATTCGAGAACAGTTGGATGCCGACAAAATCATCAAAGATTGGTATTCTTTATTTCGATTCAACAAGGTGCCAATAGCTTCTTGATGTTGGCTAAGTGATTGAATCTTCGCCTTGGAATAAAAGGAATTGGTGCGATCTAACCTATTATTGGGAATCGGTCCTGCACTTGTCCTATCATACCTTCTTCGTGTATACGAAATAGTGGACTTGACTAACTCAATTCTTAGGAAATCGCGAATCAGATCATTTGCTCTTACCTCAACAAGGGAAGCACGAGCCTCCTCTTTTTCTTCTTGTTCCCAATTCACTACTAAGCAAGTTCGAACAAATTGACTATTCGTATGATAAATTCTTTGAGTTAACTTGCTATTTTCATGAGAAATAAAATTGACAAGTCGAAGTTGGAAATTATCCTCTTCTTGCAAGAGATCTTGCGGGAAAAGTGTTGCTAAATTTCTCCCTTCGTCCATTTCATATGCGACTGCAGGTCGAACCGAAACAAAATACTTTTCCTTGCTCTTGAGAATTTTTTTCCGTTGAACATAGACCCAATTTTTCCTTTTTTTTGATTCCTTAGAATCTTTCTTTTCTCTTTCTGGTGGTATCAAACTACCACCTAATATCTTATCCGCCTCTTCAGGAAAATGCATATCTCCGGAAAAGATTTTGAGTTCCGTATGGCTTTTTTTTCTCTTCACTCGGACCAATCCACCTAGTCGACTTCTTGTATTTTTTGTGAGTTGTGTATCCACTCCAATGATACTATTATCAAGTACCTTTAGGGATGAGGATCTCGGCAAGATATGCAGTTCTTGAAGAATGAAAAAAAACCGATCTAGTTCTTTTTGGTATTTTAGACTAAATTCTTTTGTTCCTCGATGCTCAATCAAACCCTCTTTTTTTAAGATGGAATCTTCCTCTGGGCTCCCGTATTCGTCCTCTGAGTCTTCTTCTGAGTCTTCCTCTAAAGTCCCATATTCGTCCTCTGAGCCTTCCTCCGGGCTCCCATATTCGTCCTCTGAGTCTTCCTCTAGAGTTCCATATTCGTCCTCTCGGGTTCTATATTCGTTCTCTGGGCTCCCATATTCGTCTTCTGAGTCTTTCTCTCCAGTCCTATATTCATCCTCTAGGATCCCATATTCGTCTTCTAGGGCTTCATATTCGTCCTCTAGGATCCCATATTCATCTTCTAGGGTTTCATATTCGTCCTCTCGGGTCCTATATTCATCTTCTAGGGTTTCATATTCGTCCTCTCGGGTCCTATATTCGTTCTCTGGGCTCCCATATTCGTCCTCTGAGTCTTCCTCTCGAGTCCTATATTCGTCCTCTAGGGTCCTATATCTAAATTTAACAATTCCTGAACCCTTTTTATCTTTTCTGTATCGTGGATCGTCAAAATAAGCAAAAATAGTATTTCTACGTAAAACACCCATAAAGGGTATTTCAATCGAAATCCCCAAACAGGATATTAGTTCTTTCTCTTGTTCTTGATGATATTGTAATGGAATGACGAACCCATTTCTTCGCTTTTTCGCCAACAAATCCGAATTATCTTGAAGAATAGAAGGATAGACAAAATTCCAATGGCCATTGGACATGATTCGATCCGGCGTTGAATAATCAAGAATTTCCCTATCTTTTTTACCAAAAGTATCCAACAGTCTATGTCTTACTTGATCATTAGCCATTGAGAGGTCAAAGAGATATCTTCCGTCAACAGAAAAAGAATAAGTATTCATTTGATCTTGATCCTTGTGGAGCGAAAAAGACGCTATACTGGATCTGCACATACTTACTGACAATATCCATAAATGGCTTGTTTTTGGTAATCGACGAAGATTACCATATTGATATTCGGGCGCATGGTAAACATCAGTACTCCAGTGCATTTCCCCGTCTGATTCGGAATAAATATGCTTTTGTACTTTTTCTTTAAAATGCAAAGTGGACGTTCCGGCACGAATCTCCGCAATTACTTGTTCGGATTCTACATACTGATCATTTTGCACTAGAATCAAGCTTTTTGAGGGAATATTCACACTATATAGAATATCCTGACTCTGAATAGTTACATGCAAGTCTATATAACATAGAAAAGCAGGCTGCCCATGACGGGTACGTGTGGGGTGAACCAAATCTTCATTGAATTGGATTTTTCCATTCGAAGGGGATCGTACAAGGTCGGCAGTACCCCCTGTGAATACTCCGCCAGTATGAAAAGTTCTTAATGTTAGTTGAGTCCCTGGCTCCCCAATTGATTGACCTGCAATAATACCTACGGCTTCCCCCAATTCGACCAGATCGCCATGAGTGGGACTCCGACCATAACATAATTGACAGATCCAAGATGTGCTCCGGCAAGTAAAGGGGGTTCTAATATATATTGGTTGTGCTCGAAATGGTTGTGCTCGAAAGGCAGTTATGAATCGATTGACTAATCCAATTCCAATATCTTGATTTCGAGCGGCAATGCATCGTGAACCAATATATATATCGTCTGCTAATACACGACCAATTAGTGTTTGGACAAAAAGTTTTTCCGTCATCCCATTTTGAGGACTCAAAGAAATACCTTGGATAGTACCACAATCTCTTCTACGCACAATAATATGTTGAACTACTTCAACAAGTCTACGTGTAAGATATCCAGCATCCGCTGTTCGTACAGCAGTATCTACAACCCCTTTGCGGGCTCCGTAGCAGGAAATTATATATTCTGTCAAAGAAAGTCCCTCGCGTAAATTGCTTTGAATAGGTAAATCAATCATTTGTCCTTGAGGATCCGCCATTAATCCTCTCATACCTACTAATTGGTGTACCTGAGATGCATTTCCTCTGGCTCCTGAAAAAGACATTAGATAGACTGGATTAGAAGGATCCGTTATCCGAAAATTCAAATTCATTTCTTGTTTCAAATATTCACTTGTAGCATACCATATCTCAACGGATTGGCGTAATTTTTCTACCGCGTGTACAGCCCCATAATAATAGTGTTTCTCCAAAAGAAAACTCTGTTGTTCCGCGTCTTGCACTAACCATCCCTTAGATGGTATTGTTAAAAGATCCTCGATTCCTAATGAAATCGATGTAGTAGTGGCTTGATGAAAGCCTAGAGTCTTTATTTGATCCAGTATATGGGATGTATATCCCATTCCGAAATGATCTATTAATCTGCTAATAAGTCGTTTCATAGCAGTTCCGTCTATCTCTTTATTATGAAAGACCAGATTGGCCCGTTCCGCCATACATAAGTACCCCCTTTTTCGGCTGAGTAGGATTCGACAATTGCTGAGTAGGATTCGACAATGGGCCTGAGTCAGTGATTCAAAATTTAATTAACTTCCTTTCCTTAATCTCAATCTGGATTCGCGCGGCAAAAATGATGATACTAGCGAAATAGGAATGCCCCCCGAAAGGGAGGGGCATCGCCGAATCTAACTTCCTTGTTTAGATAGTGTATGAATAGGCCTGACTAAATCCTTGTATGGCTTCCTCTATTTCTCTATAAAAAGAAATATGACCAAGAGTGCTTCGAATGTATATAGAACGGATTTCTTTTTTTCTATTTCCCACTATTAGATAGTGGGCATAAATCTCATGATAAGTCCCCAAAGATTCATATTGAACTTCAATCGGAACTTCTCTTGACCCAATGACGCGTTGATCTAGTTTCCATCGGAGCCACAAGGGACTGTCTAAACTGATTCGTTTCTGTCTATAAGCTCCCAGTGCATCATAGGAATTAGAAAAATGGGGTTCTTTATCTTTTGTATACTTATAATTATTATTATTGTAATTTACTTTTTGATTTGGATAGTTTGCGCAACTATTATATCTATTTGCACAAATACCCCGACGGTTTCCAATCGTTAATACATAAAGTCCGATAAGCATGTCTTGGGTCGGTACGCAAATAGGATCCCCAATAGCGGGAGATAGGAGATTCATATGAGAAAACATAAGTAAACGGGCTTCCGCCTGAGCTTCCAAGGATAAAGGTAGATGAACAGCCATTTGATCCCCATCAAAGTCCGCATTGAAACCCTTACACACTAATGGGTGTAAACAAATAGTACGCCCCTCCACTAAAGTAGGTTGGAAGGCCTGTATGCCTAATCTATGCAGGGTAGGTGCTCTATTCAACAGTACAGGATGTCCCCGCATAACTTCTTGAAGTATTTCCCATACAATGGGTTCCTTTTCCCAAATTTTCCTTTTAGCAATCCTGACATTAGAAGTAGCGCGTTTCGTGATTAAATCGCGAATTACAAATAGCTGAAAAAGCTTTATTGCTATCTCTAGAGGTAATCCACATTGATGTAATGAAAGCGAAGGACCCACAACAATGACAGAACGCCCCGAGTAATCGACCCGTTTTCCAAGCAGAGTCTCGCGAAACCTTCCCTCTTTACCTTCAATTACATCTGAAAGTGATTTGTATACTTTATTGTGACCATCCCTCGTTGGTTGCCCGCGGGACCCACTATCAAGAAGTGTATCCACGGCTTCTTGTACCAATTTTTCCTGGCACATTACTAAATCTGCTGGCGCTAATTCACTTCTTTTTAATAGATAGGCAAGGTTGTTGTTCCGACGAATAACTCTCTTATAAAGTTCATTAATATCCGAAGTCACTACTTTATCCCCAGACCTATAAACAATGGGTCTCAATTCGGGAGGAAGAACTGGTAATAAGCACAAAACCATCCATTCTGGTTCTACATTTGTTTGAATAAAATGTTTCGCCAATTGCATGCGTCTAATCAAAAAAACTTTTCTTATTCGTCTTTTTCTATCTTCCCATTCATCTCCACTATACCCCTCGTCTTCTAATTCCTTCCATTCGACCAAGGAATTCTCTATAATAATTCGCAAATCCAAATCTGCTAATTGTTCTCTAATAGCACCTGCTCCTGTCGCAATTTCCCGATTTCGAAATGTTGCAAAGCCTGGGGTAGAAAAAAAGGGAGAAATGCTGTGGTTACAGGATGCAATTTCATCTTCGAATAAACCTCGTAATCGTAAGAAAGTAGGTTTTTTAGCGCTGGGCCTAGCAAAAGAGAAATCGCCGTATACTAGGCCCTCCAATTTCTTAAGGGGTTTATCTAAAAGGTTCGCGATATAACTAGGAAGACCTTTCAAATACCACACATGAGTCGCGGGACATGCGAGTTTGATGTATCCCATTTGATATCTTCGTATCCGAGAATCAACAAATTCTACCCCGCATTTTTGGCAAAATCTTTCCTCTTCGTTTTCAGCTCCGCTCGCTCGAGAATTTCCACAAGCACAAATTCCGCTTTTTATGGGTCCAAAGATTCTTTCGCAAAACAATCCATCTTTTTCTGGTTTATCGGTTTTATAATGAAAAGTAGAGGGCCTTGTGACTTCGCCAACGACTTCCCCATTAGGTAGGTTTTTGTTAGCCCAAGCCTTTATTTGTTGAGGGGAAACGAGTCCAATTTGAAGTTGTTGATGTTTATATTGGTCAATCATAAATAAGAAAAGAATTTATATTTATTCCGATCAAACTTCCTCCCTATTAACCTGGAAGTTCTTCTCAGATACAAGGAAATGATTCAGTTCTAGAGCCAAAGATCGTAGTTCTCGAACGAGCACTCGAAAAGATTCTGGAGGATACTCGTGATTAGGTACTCTTTTTCCCCAGATCGTAGCATTAAGTATTTCTTGGCGAGCTATAAGATGATCAGATTTATAAGTAAGTATCTCTTGTAAAATATGAGCAACACCAAATCCTTCTAAAGCCCAAACTTCCATTTCTCCTACTCGTTGTCCCCCTTGCTTGGCTCTTCCTCTAACGGGTTGTTGTGTAACAAGTGAGTAGGGCCCAGTAGAACGTCCATGGATTTTCTCATCAACTTGATGAATTAATTTTAAGATATAGGACTTCCCTATTAGAACAGGTTGTTCGAAGGGGTCTCCTGTTCTTCCATCAAATATTCTGCTTTTTCCCGGGTACTCGGGTTCAAATACCCATGGATTTTTTGTTTGTTTACTGGCTTCATATAATTCTGAAAACACAAGTTTTCTTGAAGCCTCTTGCTCATATCTCTCATCAAAGGGTGCTATTCTATAATGTTTCTTTAGCAGATCCCCGGCTAATCCGAGCGAGCTTTCAAATATTTGTCCCACATTCATTCGTGAGGGTACTCCTAAGGGATTGAAGACCATATCAACAGGTGTTCCATCTTGCAAATAGGGCATATCTTGCCTGGGCAAAATTTTGGAAATGATCCCCTTATTCCCGTGTCTTCCGGCTACTTTATCCCCAACTTTGATTTCGCGTTTCTGTAAAATATATACACGAACCATTATGTCTAGGGGGTCCCTCTGGATCCATTTCACATCGATAACGCGCCCTCTTCCACCTATAGGTAGTTTGAGAGAAGTTTCTTTTGAAGTGGATACCTCAAGGCCAAATATGGCCCGTAATAACCCAGCTTCCGCGATATACGACGATTCGCTCGCTATCTGAGGCGTTAATTTACCTACTAAAATATCGCCAGTTTCTACCCAGGATCCCAACCTAACAACTCCATTTCTGTCCAAATTGCGGAGTAAATGTTCTTCTAGATGTGGTATTTCTTTAGTAATTTTTTCAGCGGAGCCTTGGCTTGTCGTATCCGTCTGAATTTCATATTTTCGGATGTGAAAAGAAGTATAAATATCCTCATATACCAAACGTTCGCTAATTAGTACTGCGTCTTCAAAATTGTAACCTTCCCATGGCATATAAGCTACTAATACGTTTTTTCCTAAAGCAAGTTCCCCACCAACTGTAGCAGCTCCCTCCGCTAAAATTTGTCCTTTTTTAATGGATTTACCCCGCAGAACCCGAGGTTTTTGGTGCATACAAGTATTTTTGTTAGAGCGCCGATGGGTAACTAAAGGAATACTTATAGTCTTCCCACTACTTGATAAAAGGATCTTGTGACTATCAGTAGAAATGATCTTTCCCTCGCGTTCGGCTATAACGGAAACCCTCGAATCTAGAGCTGTTTGGCGTTCCAATCCAGTTCCAACAATGCACTTCTCGGACCGAGAAAGCGGAACTGCTTGGCGCTGCATATTAGAACTCATTAAAGCCCGATTCGCATCATTATGCTCAATAAAAGGAATGAGAGAACCTCCAATAGAAAAATATTGGAAAGGAAAAATACTTCTAACATGAATCTGTTCCCATGCAATAGTCAGGAATTCTTGACGGTATCTAGCTGGAACAACCTGTTCTTCCTGAATACCCTGATTCAAGGACAAAGAATTTCCTGCTGCTATCATATAATATTCATCTCTATTTGGTGATAAATAAACCACCTGTCTCTCTTTTTTTTCTTTTGCTTTCTCAGATATTTCATAAAAGGGACTCTCTATGGACCCCCACCAGTGGTCAATTCTCGCATGAATAGCTAAGGATCCAGTAAGTCCAACATTGATTCCTTCGGACGTGTCAATTGGACAAATACGCCCATAGTGACTCGGATGAATATCTCGGCTCCGAAAACTTGCAGTTCTCCCCGTCAATCCTCCAGGACCCAAACAACTCACTTTTCGCCCATGAACAGTTTGTGTCAATGGATTGGTTTGATCAAAAACTTGAGATAAGGGGTATGTGCCAAAAAAGGTCTCATAAGTAGTTATTAATAAAATCGAAGTTGAAGTTGGAGTTACCAAAGTTTGTGGAGTCGGTTTCGATTGACGTATGAATACTCTACGGATAGTTTTTTGAACCGCATGTTGTAAACGACCAAGAGCCAGTCCGAATTGATCTTGTAACAGATCCGCAACCGAACGAATACGTTTATTTTTCAAGTGATTCATATCGTCATCGTCAAGTATACCCGTTCCAAATTTCATTCCAATCAAATGATCCGTAGCGGCCAATACATCTCGTGGTAACAAGAATGTATTGTTCTGAGGTATATCAAGATTCAGTCTCCGATTCATATTTCGTCGACCAATCCTTCCTAATTCACATTTTTGTTGAAAAAATTTCTTTTGTAATTCCTCACATAAGGACTCCGAAAATACCAGGTCCCCACCTACACAAGCAAATTGTTGATAAAACTCCAAAATAGCTTTTTCTTTTGACTCAATCCTCTTCTTCTCCTTAGCATTCGGGAAAGATAAGAAAATTTCAGGGTAGGAAACATTATCTAGAATTTCTTTTAGATTCGAACCCATAGCTGATGATAGAACTAGAATAGATATCTTTTGTTTTCTACTCACGCGAGCCCATATCCTTTCTTTTTTATCAATTGCTAATTCCGATCTTCCTCCCCAATCTGATATTATAGTCCCAGTGTAGATAGAAATTCCCTTATGGTCTAATTCCGAGCGGTAGTAAATACCAGGACTTAGCAATATTTGATTGATCACAATTCGGTATATTCCATTTATTATAAAGGTTCCTAAGGAATTCATTATAGGAATGTTTCCAATAGAAATGGTTTGCTTTTGCACATCGAAACCAAAAATTAATCTCGCAGATACATATAATTCGGAAGAATAGGTGAGTGATTCATACACAGCATCCCTTTCTTTTATCGAGGGTTCTAGCAATTGATATCCTTTCGCAAATAATTGAAATGCAATTTCGTGATCTGGATCTTTAATTGTTGGAAACTTCTCAAGTTCTTCTGCCAAGCCTTGATTAATGAACCTACAAAATCCCTCGAATTGGATCTGACTAAATCCGGGTATTGTGGACATTCCCTCATTTCCATTCCGGAGCATCTTAATCTTAAGTTTCCTGTTTATCGAAGAAAAATTCCATTATCAGCTCACTCTTCATCAATCCCTATGGATCGATCTAGCAATTATGGAATCCATATTCTGTTTACTGAATCACATGAAATTCTAGGGAACTCCACATACATATTTCATATATGTATTTCATACATATGAATAGAGACAATTTCGACGAAAGTTCGAATTTGCCAGGGGTACAAATCGAATGAAAATGAATTGATAAAACATTCCTAGAAAAAAATTCTGCCACTTACACTTTATGATACTAATCAGATTGGATGGCAAAGATTTCTCATTTTATCTCCTTTCTATGAATGGGATAAAGCCATAATATAATAATTTATAAGCACTAGAAAATTTGACTTTAGTTCGATTTAGAATAGCACGCTTAGTTTAATTTCAAAAAAGAATAAGAATTTGAGAGTTCTTTTTTGTTTCGTAGTAGTAGAATTGCTAGAAAATATAGGATTTCATTGTAGAATCCTAAAATAAAGTAAGTCCTTTTTTTAAGTACATGCCAATCTAGTTATCCACCTCTCCACATATCCCTGCTTTTATCGTAATTTCACTTGGGTGGGCCAAGATGGTCAGGTCATACTCTATATCAGACCAAATTTCTTTTTTTTATTCAAGATATTTAATGCAATGAAAAATTAAAGCACGATTCCCCATAGAGATATGTACATAAGGGGGATCCATAGATAATAATGCTGTTATGGATAATAATGCTGTTCGGACCTGTAGTTTACCTATACACGGATTAGGCATAAATCCATTCTATTTTATTATGCCATTAAAAGGAAGGGGGGAGAGAATACCAATTTAAGAGTCGTTCACTACTGCAATTCAAAAAAAAAAAATAGAATTCTAGTTAATGGTTCCAATTTGTTCTGAATTTTGCAGCCTGTGACTGGAAATCCACTTTTTCTCTTTTTTCATCTCAATAGAAAGAAAAGGGAAGTTTTCTAGTGTTAGCAATGTTTGTTTTAAGATAGAATCCATCGAGGAGAATAATCGAAACTGGATTCAAAAAAAGCAGGAATAGATTTTTTGAAAAAGATTGGAAAAAAGTAAGTAGAATTAGATTCAAGATAAAAGAAAGGAGGTTTTAGTAAGAAAACCTGGATGAATACTTGCTCTTTTCTCTATTTTAGATCGGATTTTTTGGCGGCATGGCCAAGCGGTAAGGCAGGGGACTGCAAATCCTTTATCCCCAGTTCAAATCTGGGTGCCGCCTGATCAATAAAATACTTAGGCTTATAGTACTGATCGAACTCAACAAATTCGTACCCTGCATAAGTTGGGGCAAGAGAGTAACTAGGCCTGGCGATACTGGATTTTGAGAATCCATAGTTCTATCCTCAAACTAGGGTTTGTTTTGTCGGTAGTGGCCCAAACGGCTACCAATAAGGATGAGGTTGCGTTTCCTTATTCTTTTATTAATTTTAATTGATTCTTAATTGATTCGATTCGAGAATTCAAAATTACAAGGCTAAGATGTCAGAAATCTTGATATCCAAAGGGCCCCTAAGGGGCATTCTTTTTTTTTCAATCTAAGATTGAAGAAGGGACTCCACGAAGGAATATCAAGACTTCCTAATTATCATACATTTTATTTATCATACATCTTATGCTACCTACATACACTAAAGTAAGGGCTACTGATTCTGTCGAGAATCAGATTGAATAGGCTGATCAAAAATCAATTTTGGAGTTGTGGATAAAGTCTCCTCATTCTTTCATAGAATGATAGAAGGGCTGTAGGGTTTAGGTTAAAAATAAACATAGGCAAGGTAGGTATCCAATAAATATTTATCTATCCTAATTTTATGGTATATTCTGACGTCCTTTGCTTATAAAAAAAGGGTAACAAAAGGAAGAAAAAATCTTCCTATTCCCGCGTCTTCTATTCAGGACATCATCCCCGTACTCTTTTTTAAGGAAAAGGGCTATGTATCGTATTTATACTTAATGCTCTCCAATTCTACCAGAAATCCTATAAGAATTTGTTAGGAGTAAATTCCTTGAACTGATTCATCCATAGCGTTAGGGCAGAATCCCTTTTTGACTCTGTACCCTTGATTCCACTATGATTATTGATCAATAGTAGAATAATTCCTTCATAGAAATAGGAGACATAATTTACATGGATATAGTAAGTCTCGCTTGGGCTGCTTTAATGGTAGTCTTTACATTTTCTCTTTCACTAGTAGTATGGGGGAGGAGTGGACTCTAGGGATACTACTAATTGATTGAGTAGTCGAATTGTTGTATCAACTTTTTTCTTTAATTGATCGTTTTGCATTAATCATTTTGCCAAACTTTATTCTTTCTCTCTTTCTTTAGTTTTGTTTCACTCCTGTACCTGTAAGAAACTCTTGTAAGAAAGAGTCGTTCTATTCTACTATATAGAAATAGAAAGAGCGATTACAGCAATTCCAAATTTCTACTAGAAGTGACGAATGGTTAAAAAAGTTCTATACATAAGAAAATTAGACTTTCTTCCACGGAGCTATTCACAACATATCGCACACTTTCCATTTGTTTTATATTCTTTTCTTATTCTTAGAATAATTTTTATGCTCTTTTGAAGCATCTCGCCGCATGTTTAAGCATGAAAGATTCGCTGGTTTTTTCCTTTTACTTTTTTTCTTTTACTTTTTACTATAGTCTATTCTCATATTATTTTTCTCTCCCTCCATGGATTCTTTCGTGAAGAATTGTCTTCGATTTTTTTATTTTGACTTGATTGAAATTAAGTGGATGCAGTGAAAAAAGAAATTGAATTAGACTACTATTTCAATCTACTAATCCATTCTATGTAGATTCAAGATAATATAATAGAAAGACTCTAAAGTGTCGTAGAAAAAACTATATGTAGTTCTTTCTACCACACTTTATGATTCCAACCAGATCCTTTCATTTAAGACTTGGATTTTTATTTTATTTAATCCCTTTTTCATTTCTTCAATGATTAATTGGAATTCCAATTAATCATTTTGGCTGACTGTTTTTACATAAATAATAAGTAAAAAGGCAGTAGGAACTAGAATAAACAGTGCAGTAGCAATAAATGCGAGAATATTGACTTCCATAACCTCTTTATTTTTTTCACAATAACTCGGGATGTAATCCCATGGAGAGGAAAAAGGGGTATCCTGTAAATTCAAGGGGAGGACTTGCATTCTGATAATACTGAATCAATTCAATATTATGAATATCGGATCTATCAAATCAATTCATGGTTGAGAGTGGAATAGTATAACATAGGAAGATCCACTTTTTCTTTTCTATATCTATAACCCACGATCTTTCTTATCTTATCCAATTTCCCTTCCTTTTTCTTATAGTTATACATACAATTATGTATGTATGTATTATATGACCGACTTTCTATGGGTCACATAGACATCCAAATAAGCAGTAGAAGTAGAAGTGAGATGGAGAAAAGAGGGCTTAAATAAAAAAAAAAATGGAATATTTTAATTAATTTAGGAAAAAGGGCGTTTGCTTTGCTTGGTTTTTCTTTTATTTTATTAAGTTACTATCAATATCCACTTTTGGGGTCTAAAGATGAGAACAGATCCATAAAATAAGGAGTCCGCAAATGGAATGAAAATGAGATAGATTCTTTCCAATTAGTCATTGAACATACACAAACAAAGTTGGAACTACAAAATGGAGGGGGCCTGGTTTAATCCAAAAAGTAAAGTACTAATTATATTCAATTAAATTCACTGTCTATGTCTAAGAAAAAACGAATACGATTTATGTATGGATTTCGGTAAAATACCGGTACTCTATTCCATAAGAGTCGAATAGGAAGTTAAGATGAGGATGGTATCATCATAAGGATAGAGTAATATCCTAAATTATACTAATCCAAGTATGATATGTATGTCTTTCCTTATCAACCGGGAGTAGTGAAAAAAAAAATTCCTATAGGCCTCCCCTCCCTCTTTAATGAGAAATGCAAAATAAAAAAAGTGAAATAAGGGTGCCCCATAGGTATTTGATCTTCTCTCCTGCCCCCCCTTTTTCATGGAAAAAGGAAAGATGAATTTCTCCATTCATTGAACCCTAGTTCGGGACTGACGGGGCTCGAACCCGCAGCTTCCGCCTTGACAGGGCGGTGCTCTGACCAATTGAACTACAATCCCCGCGGGGTGTATGGCATACCTATTCTTAAATAGAACCATAAGAAGATTCGATTCGCCTGTCGTACTCTAAGAAATAGACGAATCATATACTACATACCCACATATCATATGTGGGTATAGTGAGAGTGACATAACTAGTATGTCGCGATTTTTTATCGCTAAAAATGGATGATAATCCACCTTTCATTTCAATAAGAAAAACTCTTTTGTTTGTAAAAAAGGAATGAGAGAGATATGGATTAGAAAGAAATTTCCCCCTTTCGCTTTATCCTTTATTTCTATGGATCAGACATTTTATTTTATGGAAGAAAAACAAATGGATTTAGTTCATATTCACGAAGCCCTAGATTTTTGGGCCGAGCTGGATTTGAACCAGCGTAGACATATCGTCAACGAATTTACAGTCCGTCCCCATTAACCGCTCGGGCATCGACCCAGGAAGAATTTATTCTAGGGTTTTTTAGAATCTATGATTAACCTCCTTTCATAATACTCCCTACCCCCAGGGGAAGTCGAATCCCCGCTGCCTCCTTGAAAGAGAGATGTCCTGAACCACTAGACGATAGGGGCATCACTTCACTAGACGATAGGGCCATATACAACCGCTCGTCATTATACTATAATGATAGTATGAGCAGTTTTTTGGAATTGTCAATATACTCGAAGAGTATAACTAGATCCAAAGCAAAGAGTCTTTCCTACTTTTCTGTTATGCTTTCATAGGATTTTTTTTAGTTGATGGTTAGGTTAATTCACGGATCATTCCCTACTTTTTAGGGAAATTCATTTAAAGGGTATAGAATAAGAATAGATTAATAAAAGGGATTCTAGATTAGTTCAGTACAGGTAGTGATTTGATTGATCTAACAGGAAAAAGAGTCCAATTTGATTTCTTTTTTGTAATTTCCACCCCGTGCTTCGTTTAGCGTTCAGACCAAAAAGGCATGCATCCCACACTAAGTCATAAAATTCAAGAAAAAATAGAGAAATTTTCAAAAACAAAGAAAAAAAGTGAATAAATAATAAATTTAGTAGAAAAGTACTTTATTGGATTCGAACCGATGACTTATGTCTTACCATGGCATTACTCTACCACCAAATAAAAAGCCCTTTATCGGATTTGAACCGATGACTTATGCCTTACCATGGCATTACTCTACCACTGAGTTAAAAGGGCTTTTTATTCAATTCAAAAATTAGCCACTTTGATTTCTCATTATGAGTCTACTGCATAATGTACATAATATATGTATATATAGAGATATATGTAGAGATTATATATGTATATATCGAGATATAGAAGTTTATTCATGGCGAGGTTCAAAATCTTGAGAGTTCAAAATCTTGAGAAAATCAAGAAAAATAAGAAAATCTTTCATATTCTCTCTTATCACTTGCACAAAGTAGAGGTTTTTTTCTTTTTTTATATAAAAAAATACATATAATATAATAAAATAAGTGAAGAGAGAGTTGACACAATAAAAAATTATTATTAGTATCCGATATACTTGAAGAGGGTAAGTTCATAGGTATGTAAACATGATCTCGGACGACTCACCAAACCAAAGCCCAGAAGTTCTATTTTTTAGAAGAGGAGAACAAATATGTATCAATTGTTGAATCGGATACAACAATGGGCAAAAAAAAAAGGCCAAAGGGGCAATAAGAGCTGCTGTTAAAAAAACGGTAGACTTTGTTTTTTTTTTATCTTTAGGCTATTGACTTTTCACGTGCTCAGAACGTTCTGCAGAATTAGGGACTTTTTTCTTCTATTGGCTGATCTTATGATGAGAACTTTCTCCATTTATGTTTTATTTCTTCTAATTCTAATTGGGTAGGGTATAAAGGAATTCGCGCTCTTCATATACCCATATGGTTGGGTATTAATTTTCAGTGATATACTTCTTGTCTGTTTTGGTGAGAAATTGAAACTATTTTTAACAGGCATCTCTTAGAAAAACCTTCGAGTTCAAAACTTTTCAATTTTTCTTAAAAAGTTTTGGACGGATTTGTTGAAGCGATTTTTAACAGGTACCCCTTCCAAGGAAGGGGGGTACTTGAATATTCTCAAAGGATTCTGGTTGGTGCATTTTGAACAAACTATGTTGGAGTTTTAGCAACAATTTGCTTGTAAAAAGTGGGCAGTCGAATTTATACTGCAGAGTATAAAAATTATTCTACTGCCTGCCCAACAAAAAATAATAAACCATACCCTACATACCGAACTCCTCCTGGCTATGGGTTTTCTGTTTCCGAAGATTAGGAAAAAAGGAGGATTCTGGAACCCTAAAGGTTCGATGGTATATGGATATGGAAAATATAAGATTCCCGATCCTAGCGGGAAAAGGAAGGGAACAGATACCCAATATGATTCTTGGGAGGAACATTTGGTAATGGTCTTGGTCCTCTATGCTCTTTTTTATGTGTTCTTAGTTCTATTCATCTTCTTTGATTCTTTTAAACAAGAATCTAATAAACTAGAATTGAGTGGAAAAGAGGAGAAGAAATTGGTAAATGGAGAGGATCGACTAACCAGAGACATTTAGGATCTTCTTTACATCAGGTAAATCCGTCGGGTCCTGTCCGCTTCTCCGTTTAAGTTACGACTCTTTGTTTCTTGCTTCTCTCAAGCCATAGGGAAAGTCTATGATGAATTTTTAAAATGCATCTCACTCTTTCTCTAGGGCTCGGACTTCATGATAAGTGGGGGAAGAAAGAAAACATCTTCCCCAATTTCTTTGTTCAGAATTGAACAAAAAAGAAAAGGAAGAAAGGGATTTATGGGGGCAGTGCTGCTCCCTATATCTCCTAGTGTATATTGTAGGAATAATCAAACTATTCCTTAGAGCAGTCTGGCACACTTACGTCCTCGCAAAACAAATAATGATCATTGTAGTCGTAACCGTAGAATACGAACCTAATCGAAATGCATACATTTGTCTCATACACTATGGGGATGGTGAGAATAGATATATTTTACATCCCAGAGGGGCTATCTAAACCCTAAAGCTAAAGTAAAGGCCCGCGATCGAAGTACCAACAGCTCACTGTCATGAACCTTCTCCATTTGATTCAATAAGGGGGAATTAGCCTCCTTCTCGAATGGCTACCCTTGACAAAGGGTAGCGTTGGTATCATAATCTACATGTAGCGGGTATAGTTTAGTGGTAAAAGTGTGATTCGTTCTATTAATAACTGAATTTGAAATGATATACTTAAGGCGTCCTTAAGTTTTTTATATTCCGATGAAAACTTTAGTTCTTATAAAGGATTTAATCCTTTTCCTCTCAATAGCATATTGAGGAAGAATATACATTCTCGCGATTTGTACCCAAAAACTAATTGAAATTGCATCCAAAATACAAATTGGATTATGAGTACAGAGTCGCGAAGCATAATTTTGCATTGGATTAAGTATTCCAATTTTAAAAATATGAGTAAAGGATCTATGGATGAAGATACAAAAAAGTTTATTTCCAATCGTAACTAAATCTTCTTTTGTTAAAAAAGGAAATGGAAGCCAAATAGCTAAAAAACGGTAGTTTTGGTTTACTAGAACCATCAGCATATTGTTTCAGCTCGGTGGAAACCTAATTCTTTTCCTCAGGATCTCTTGAATGAAATTAGGGAACGAAGTAAGTAGATTAGATAGATTTAGTAGAATTTCTATCTCCTACTCTATAGGGATCATCTAGAAAGCGGAGAGCTTTGGTTCCATTCAGATAGAAAAGCTGACATAGATGTTAAGTGGTGAGAATATCCATAAAGGAGCCGAATGAAATCAAAATTTCATGTTCGGTTTTGAATTAGAGACGTTAAAACTAATCAACCAACGTCGACTATAACCCCTAGCCTTCCAAGCTAACGATGCGGGTTCGATTCCCGCTACCCGCTCCATTCTGTATAAAAGGACTATTCTATTTGTCTAGACATGGTAGAGTCCTGTATTCAACCTTTTTTGTCCACCAGTTTCCGTCCCTCCAGAGCGGAGTAGAGCAGTTTGGTAGCTCACGAGGCTCATAACCTTGAGGTCACGGGTTCGATTCCCGTCTCCGCACTTAGCAGTCTGTATAAAAGGACTATTCTATTTGTATAGAGTAGAGGGCTGGGCGGTATCCAACCCTTTTTTATTCATTAGTTCCCGGCCCTAAAGGGCCAAATGGAGCAGTTTGCGAAGTCACTTGCCCCTACAAGAAGAACTCTCAAGGCTCCTTCCTACCCTGCAGAAAAGAAAAAAGAAATGAAAGAAAGGCACAGTCTACCTCCCTTCCCTTTAAAAGGAGTTTGCCAGTTGTTTGTCTCGGTGAATCCCCAATTTAGGGAGCCCTGTTGGCGAGTTCGATTCCCGCCTCCGGAGCCCCTTTTTTTGAGTGGGGTGCAAAAGAAGGGTAAGATAGTAAGGGATACGGTACTAGACTAACACCTACTTAATTTAATATAAGTAGTTAAGTAGTCAACTAGACTAAATTTTTTATCATAGTACCTTACTAAATTAAGCTGGCGAGCGGCGGGAATCGAACCCGTATCTTCTCCTTGGCAAGGAGATGTTTTACCATTGAACTACGCTCGCTACGGGATATATTTTATAGGGTATATCCGCCTGGGTCGACCGTCTATGTCTGGGTCGACCGTTTCATTTTCTATTATATTAGAGTTTTCTTTTTTTTAATTGTCTGTCAATCAATATTCTAATGGCAATGGAATTTCATAATAATGAAAGAGAAGAGGTAGCAATTCGGAACGCAAATTGCATTTTAATGCGTCTCACAATTCCAATTTTTTCGAAGAAATGGCCTTTTTATTTATTCTGTATCGGGCTACTAAATACTAAACAAATTTAAGAAATGAGAGAATTCAGAATAGCTACCAGAAAGACTAGTCCAATCCATAATGATGTACCGGAAAATACAACGTTTTTATTATTTGACCAACCATCAGGAGAAGCAAATACAAGGGGTACACTAATTACTAACACTGAGGAAGTCGCAATTAATGCAAA